AATAAATCTTAAAAGGAGACGTCTACCACAGCAACCAAACGAAAATAAATGATTCGATTAACCTGAATTTTTGTTGTGACGCAAGAGTTCTATATCCCCGACCAATCCACTCTGATTGGAATTGACTAAGCGGGTATTTTTTCCACATTCATAATTCATAGGAGTTCGTCTATGTTTCTGCTTTACGAATATGATATTTTCTGGGCATTTTTAATAATATCAAGTGCTATTCCTGTTTTGGCATTTCTAATTTCGGGGGTTTTATCTCCAATTAAGAAGGGGCCAGAGAAACTTTCTAGTTATGAATCCGGTATAGAACCGATCGGGGATGCTTGGTTACAATTTCGAATCCGTTATTATATGTTTGCTCTAGTTTTTGTTGTTTTTGATGTTGAAACAGTTTTTCTGTATCCGTGGGCAATGAGTTTCGATGTACTGGGGGTATCCGCTTTTATAGAAGCTTTCATTTTCGTGCTTATCCTAATTCTTGGTTTAGTTTATGCATGGCGAAAAGGAGCGTTGGAATGGTCTTAGTTCGTTTCCTGAATACTTGTACAATAACAATAAAAAAAGTAAAAAAAAACCATTGAAACAATTATGAATTCCATTAAGTTTCCCGTACTTGATCGAACAACAAAAAATTCCGTTATTTCAACTACGTTAAATGATCTTTCAAATTGGTCAAGACTTTCCAGCCTATGGCCGCTTCTTTATGGTACCAGTTGTTGTTTCATTGAATTTGCCTCATTAATAGGCTCCCGATTTGACTTTGATCGTTATGGGCTAGTACCAAGATCAAGTCCTAGACAGGCGGACCTTATTTTAACAGCAGGTACAGTAACAATGAAAATGGCTCCTTCTTTAGTGAGATTATATGAACAAATGCCGGAACCAAAGTATGTTATTGCTATGGGAGCGTGTACAATTACAGGGGGGATGTTCAGTACCGATTCTTATAGTACTGTTCGAGGGGTTGATAAGCTAATTCCTGTAGATGTCTATTTGCCGGGTTGTCCACCTAAACCAGAGGCTGTTATCGACGCTATAACAAAGCTTCGTAAGAAAATAGCTAGAGAAATCTATAAGGATCGAATTAGACCTCAACGGGGTAATCGGTGTTTTACTACCAATCACAAGTTTTTTGTTGTACGCAGTACGCATACTGGAAATTATGAGCAAGAATTACTCTATCCACCATCATCTACTTCAGAGATCTCGACTGAAACATTTTTTAAATACAAAAGCCCAGTATCGTCCCACGAATTAGTGAATTAGGGAGGATTTGAGAGAATAAGAAAAAAATCTTCATAAATTAGAACTCATGGTAAATGTGAAATACTTAAATTTATATAAAAAAGGTGTGGGGGAAATAAAAAAGATGCAGGGCGCTTTGTCCGTTTGGCTAGCCAAACGCGGGCTGGTTCATAGATCGTTGGGCTTCGATTACCAAGGAATAGAGACTTTACAAATAAAGCCCGAAGATTGGCACTCTATTGCTGTAATTTTATATGTATATGGTTACAATTATTTACGTTCCCAATGTGCCTATGATGTGGCACCAGGTGGCCTCTTAGCCAGTGTGTATCATCTTACGAGAATAGAATATGGTGTAAATCAAGCGGAAGAAGTCTGCATAAAGGTATTTACTCATAGGAGTAATCCCAGAATTCCATCTGTTTTCTGGGTTTGGAAAAGTACGGATTTTCAAGAACGGGAATCTTATGATATGTTAGGAATCACTTATGATAGCCATCCGCGGCTGAAACGGATCTTAATGCCCGAAAGTTGGATAGGGTGGCCTTTACGTAAGGATTATATTGCCCCCAATTTTTATGAAATACAAGATGCTTATTGAATGATCAAAAATGAGTCTTAGCTTCTACAACTACGGACCCTCGCGGAATATTTTGAATTCGATTCTTTTTTAGATCAAACAAACAGAAGAATTAAGGTCTCATTCATATTATTATAGATAGCTTAATCTCCAATTTGAAAGATACTTTTTTCCTAAAAGCCGAGCCAATAGGATGAACTAAAAAAAAAAAAAAGAGTTCTGCATTATGAACTTTGTATCGCGCACATAACTTCGTCAACTTTAGTCACATAACTGGGAATGAATAAATAAGATCGGAAAGCAACCCAATAAATGGGGGTAAAATTCTATTTTTATTGTATCTAATGAATCTTGGGGGTATTTCTTCCCTTCAACGATAGATACTATAGATATAGATCTTTTTTTTTACTTTTTTTTTGTTGATTCTTTCAACCAGAACTTTCCTTTCGAATATGTATTATGTATAAAGTCTTATACATTTTTTTTGAACGGATGGATCCACAACATGAACAAAAAAAGAGAGGGGGATAAAGGATGATTGCAACTTTTTTACTAAAGATACGTTTAATTTGAAGACTAGAAACTTATCAAAATTAATCAATCCTATGCCAAGAACCAGATTTGAACTGGTGACACGAGGATTTTCAGTCCTCTGCTCTACCAACTGAGCTATCCCGGCCATTACGGAAGTATAATTCTCAATTTGAACTAGTAGGATTTTCAGCCCTCTGTTCTACCAGATCCACCAGAGGACCCGAGGATTTACAGTCCTCGGTTCTACCAGGTGAACTGGTAGAATTTTCAGTCCTCTGTTCAACCAACTGAGCTATCCCGGCCATTAAGGAAGTATCATTTTCAATTTGAACTAGTAGGATTTTCAGTCGTCTGTTCTACCAGAGGACCCGAGGATTTACAGTCCTCGGTTCTACCAGGTGAACTGGTAGAATTTTCAGTCCTCCGGTAGAACAACTGAGCTATCGCCGCCATTAACGAAGTATCGTTTTCCAACTTGAACTAGTAGGATTTTCAGTCCTCTGTTCTACCAACCACGCTATCCCAGTCATTAACGAAGTATCGTTTTCCAACTTGAACTAGTAGGATTTTCAGTCCTCTGTTCTACCAATTGAGCTATCCCGGTCATTAACGAAGTATCGACTTCCAACTTGAACTAGTAGGATTTTCAGTCCTCTGTTCTACCAATTGAGCTATCCCGGTCATTAACGAAGTATCATTCTCATTTTACTAGATGACTTAGGTCTATGTCAATTAAAAGAAATGAAAAAGTAGTAAATGAAAAAAGATAATAAATTCTTGAATAACTAAAAAAGGGTAAGGTGTCAAACATACTTTTTTGGGGAGTAGGGTTGGGGATAGAGGGACTTGAACCCTCACGATTTTAAAAGTCAACGGATTTTCATCTTACTATAAATTTCATTGTTGTCAGTATTGACATGTAGAATGGGACTCTATCTTTATTCTCGTCCGATTAATAAGTTCCACCAAGGATCTATCAGACTATGAAGTGAATCATTTGATCAACACAAGGTAGTGAACTCCATTTGTTAGAACAGCTTCCATTGAGTCTCTGCACCTATCCCGCTTTCTAAACTCTGGTTTGTTCGCGTAACCCAGGATTTGGCTCAGGATTGCCCATTGTTAATTCCAGGGTTTCTCTGAATTTGAAAGTTATCACTTAGTAGGTTTCCATACCAAGGCTCAATCCAATTAAGTCCGTAGCGTCTACCAATTCCGCCATATCCCCCTTTTTGCTTTGAGATTAGGATCTCATTATAATGTCTTTCCACTTTTTCTTATGCCCAAACCTTGGAATTCATTACATATAGATAGTTTTTTTATTTCTTTGGTATCTTCTTTCATTTTTTTTAGCCCCATACATATTGATTTAGTCTAATCAACAAAGATTCTATCATTTTTGTATTTGCAATTCAATATGGTTATATATTAGAGAACATATATATGTTCTTCCTTTTCTCATCGTTGTCTTAAATTTTAATAAATAGTCGAAGGGTCGATTCTTTTTTTTTACTTCCATGAAAAGAAATTTATGATCATTATTGAAACTTAGAATTCTACAATGTGCAATGGAAAAAGATTATAAGTCTACTTCGTAGATTTGAAATTAGAATAATTATAAAAAATTCTATTCGAATATTCATTGCGAATATTAATTCTAATAATTCTATAAAATAATAAAGAAAATAAAAAGATAAAAAGTATAAAATAATAATAATAGCATGAGGTTAGAACAAAAAAAACAAGAATTTCAAATCAGATATCATTTAACTTAAAAAAAAGCTTTCCGGTCTAATTCAACTTTTCTTATTTAGAAACTCATGAAATCAAAATGAGAAAGTCGATATATTGCTATATTCTATTAATTCATTAAGGTTTTGTTTTATTTATTTAATGATAGTCACTATTTATTTGAGCTATATTCTGTTATAGAATATCGAAAATATGATGAATTCTAAATAGATAAGGAAAAATATGAATAGAATAGTTAATTAATACGATCTAGTAGTTTAGTGAATTTGTATACACTATTTAGTTGCGCCCGCTTAGCTCAGAGGTTAGAGCATCGCATTTGTAATGCGATGGTCATCGGTTCGATTCCGATAGCCGGCTTTTCCATAGTTTTTCGTTTTTTTACATTATTTTTAATGTACTTTCAAAATAAAAGAAGATTGAAAAGACTTCTTTCACCTTTTTCCCAGAGTTACCACGCCATTTATATTATGTCATATAAACTTCCATATAGGAATATATATTGGGTAAAAGGGTTAGATCTTTGCAAAATAAATCAAGAAAATAAAGGAAAATTTTTGTGATTTATTGATTTATATATATTGTATATACAATAAAAACAATCTGTATATTGAGAGAATATATCTTCTGACTCTTTGTATTCCAATAGTTTATTGGAGTGGATTTTACATCATTTATCATTATCATTTAGTTCAGTTTTAATTTTGTTTAGTTTTGTACAATTTCAATAAAAAAAGGAGTCTTTATGTCACGTTACCGAGGGCCTCGTTTTAAAAAAATACGCCGTCTGGGGGCTTTACCGGGACTAACTAGTAAAAGGCCTAGGGCGGGAAGCGATCTTAGAAACCAATCACGCTCCGGAAAAAAATCTCAATATCGTATTCGTTTAGAAGAAAAACAAAAATTGCGTTTTCATTATGGTCTTACAGAACGCCAATTACTTAAATATGTTCGTATCGCCGGAAAAGCCAAGGGGTCAACGGGTCAAGTTTTATTACAATTACTTGAAATGCGTTTGGATAACATCCTTTTTCGGTTGGGTATGGCTTTGACTATTCCTCAAGCGCGCCAATTAGTTAACCATGGACATATTTTAGTTAATGGTCGTATAGTTGATATACCAAGTTATCGCTGCAAACCCCGAGATATTATTACAGTGAAGGATGAACAAAACTCTAGAACTTTGGTTCAAAATCTTCTTGAGTCGTCTGCCCCCGAGGAATTGCCAAACCATCTGACTCTTCACACATTCCAATATGAAGGGTTAGTCAATCAAATAATAGATAGGAAATGCGTCGGTTTGAAAATAAATGAATTGCTTGTCGTAGAATATTACTCTCGCCAGACTTAAAAAACCTAAGTGAAGTAAAAAAAATCACTAAAAACAAGAGTTCGGACAACTCCCCTTTGCCCTCTTTTTTGATTCAAAAAAAAAAGGCACAAGGTAAGGGATTTTGTCGGGGAATCTTTTTCCTATTCATGTATCAGAGATTTGATACATTGTGGTCAATCACGTAAGATTGGTTATTTAGTTGAAAGTACGGAAAGAGAGGGATTCGAACCCTCGGTAAACAAAAGTCTACATAACAGTTCCAATGTTACGCCTTCAACCACTCGGCCATCTCTCCGACATCAGGATTATTACTGAGTACCTGGGTGAATAGCGAGTTATTCATCGTTTTTTAGATTATGGTTAATAGATCCCTTTTTTTGACCCGAAAAATGGGAAGTAGATAGAATATTTTTTTATAAAAAACGAGTCCGCTTTTATGTTAGTTCGTACTATAAAATTCCTTTGTTTGTGAGAAAATTTTCTCACAAAAGAAAAGGTAAAGGAAATAAAAAGAGTTATAGAATGGATTACTACCTATGCCAAGATCGCGTATAAATGGAAATTTTATTGATAAAACCTTTACAATTGTAGCCGATATCTTATTACGAGTCATTCCGACAACTTCCGGAGAAAAAGAGGCATTTACTTATTACAGAGATGGTGCGATTTGATTATCATTATCATTTTTTTTTTTTTTTTTWTTTCTCMCCGATTTGGAATAGAAAAAAACGAGTATTGAAAAAAATCTACGCTTTTGAAGGTGAAGTTTATAATATAAAAAAGCAACCCCTTCTGTCATGTATCCACGATTAATGCAGCCTTAGATGCTTCAACTGTGAATTCTAGTATTGAGCAAAAGGTTTTTACCTACGGTTCCCGTATTACAGATCAATCCTACTAGACTAATACAATATACGAATAGGAGGCACAGGGGAAGAAGCACTACGCCGAGAAATCAACAACACGAAAACTTTCTTCAAAATGATTCCTTTTCTTTCTTCTTCTTTTTTGGGATTGGGACTAATTAAAATGGTTGGAACAATAAACATCCATCTCGTCCGTACTTTGGATACCCGTATAACCATTGAAGACTGTTGAAGTGACTCATTCCTGGAAATTTAGGGGCGTTGAGAACAAAGAAATTTTGAGAGTTTCCTTTTTTATTTTTATCTAGTATGAATCCACTTGGTAGTAAGAAAAGATCTTTTACAAGAAGGTTGGCTAGGTATTTCTTGTAAAAACATTAGCCCCGCTTAGTTCATAATGACATCAAATTTTTCCATATATTTATTATTTTCATTATGCACCTAAAGGAGGAGCCGTATGAGATGAAAATCTCACATACGGTTCTGAAACGGAGAATTCGTTAAAGCGAATGACGACCGTAACGGATGTCGGCTCAATCTGAAGGAAATTATGCGGAAGCATTACAGAATTATTATGAAGCTATGCGACTAGAAATTGACCCCTATGATCGAAGTTATATACTCTATAATATAGGCCTTATTCACACAAGTAATGGGGAACATACCAAAGCTTTAGAATATTATTTTCGGGCATTAGAACGAAACCCCTTTTTACCACAAGCTTTTAATAATATGGCTGTGATCTGTCATTACGTGCGACTATCTCCACTATAGAAAAAAAGAACGAACAACTAGTCAATGAAATACTAGAAACAAACAAAAAGGCTTTCTACATAAGCATCGTCCAAAACGATTTTTTATCAGCTGTAGCAAATAAATAAACTTCATGGATCGAAATATGAAGTGAAGACTAGATATGCCTAAATACTTTATTTCTATGGATAAAAAAAGATTGAATTGATAGAGGAAGCACCGTAAAGATCAATTGGAAAGGTTTTGGACCGATACAACAAGAACTGTTTATTTATATCATAATATGAGATAAATCTTAGGAATCTACTTATGTAATAGAGCGGATCCCCTAAGGTATTGAGCAGCGGTGTAGCATCAGATCCTAAAGACAGTAAGTCTTTTTCTTTTTTATGAAGTATGCAAAAAAGTCTTTTTCAAAGATTCTATAT